ATACAATACGGCCGGTCGCTTCGCGTGGATTTTCATAACCCTGCTGTGCAAAAATGGGATAGGCATTTGAAACGGGTGCCCCAGTTATTATATATATCATGAGCGATACGGAAATGGATCGAGTAATCTCTTCCTTTATCCAAGAAAAAAGGGTATTTATAGTTTGCATGGTCCAATCATTGGTATCGAAAATTTATACAATAAAATTAGGTAGGTTCTTAGTCTAGTATAGTTCCCTATCTATGATTCTGCTATGTACTAAAAGAATTTTATTGTAATGGAATAGAATATAGGAGGAATCGAATCCCTTGTATGAGTAAAAAGAATAAGTACAGTTTTGAATGTTTTGCTTATGTACAAAGTAACAACCAACCATTCTAATTGGATCAGTGAATCATTTTTCAGTCATTCATTGAATGATAAATCACTACAAGTGAGGGAGATACACGATTTAAATAACGGAAAATCAAATATTTTAAAATTGTATCTAGAATGACCGGAAAGGTAGAAACAAGACCGGATATAATTTGATCATTATGAGCAAATCCAAAATCTTTGTAGACAGATCCAATCATTAGTTCCCAACCGTGGGGCGAATGGAATCCTATACATAAATCAGTTACTAAAAGAATGGAAAAGGCTTTGATTGTGTCGCTTAAGTTATATAGAAATTCTTGAACCCAATAGTTAAGAATAACAAGTTCTTCATTACCTAGCATAGAATAACCACTTAGAATAACGAAACAGATCATATTTGTCGAGAAGTGCAAAATCGTATGGATACAATCTTCATTGTGCATCTTGATCAATTGGATCGTTTCGTTGTAGATTCCGATACGAAGCTTTTCTAGATGTGTTCCCGGGTATTCCTTTATCATTTCGTCCAAGAGTAAGAGTTCCTCTAATTCTATGAATTTTTTTAGAATACTCTTTTCTTGAATATCATTCAAAAAAATTTCGGATTGCCTAGTATCCCACCAATTAGTAACCCAAGATTCCAGACTTTTAGTAAATGAGAGAGAGATCCACCAGGGCAAAAATACTATAGATGCAAGATATAGAAGGGGAATGAATGCTTTCTTTTTTGCCATTTTTCCGTCTTTGAATTTTTAATGAACTCACCCCATTCGTTGACGCTATACGATACTAACTAATATTCCTATCAAGGATCAGTTCTATTACAAGTTATCGAGCCCACGAATCTATTCCCCGCTTTTTTTGTGTATGATTCAGCGGTTAGTACTTGAATTTATAAATAATACAGAAATGGAATAAAAAAGAATCCACTTCGAATAAAGAGATTGTTTCCAAATCTATCACTTGCTAAAATTCGAAGAGAGTGACCCCTTTCAATAAAGAAATGCATGAAAGAGCCCCTTCAAGTAACAAATATTATTCAGATTTTGAAACGAAAGAACTCTCTTTCTATCAAAATATCCAATTTTTTGAAAAAAAAAAACGACGCATAGTCCGGGAATAATTGAGAGAATTTTCTGAAGAATATTGTGATTCTGATAAAAAAAATGACTACCAAAACAAGACAAAAAAGCTATCGTTATAAGCATCCCAATCGTTTGGTAATTAAGAAGTACAAAAAGGGATAAAAAGAAAAATTGATTGACAAAACAAAAAAAAGAGAATCTACAAGATATAATCTCTCTATTGAAAAGAAAAAAAGCATTCATTCTTTTCATTTCAGTTTCAATTCATTTTTTAAAATACTTCAATTGGTACACGCAAGAAATAAGCCAATTCAGCAGCTTTTTGCTCAAGTTCTCGTGGAGTCAAATTCTCATCAGTACGAGTCAAAGGAATAGCGCCATGGCCTCTGATTTCCATATAAAGGACACGACGAGCATAAATACCCTCTTTCACTTCTATTCTGATGGACTGGACATCTTTCATAAAGAATTGGAGGAAGATGCGACGATTTTTTCCAGGAAATCCCCAACGAAAAATACACACTATTCCTTCTTTTCTATCGAACCGATCATAACCACTACCTACATTCCACGAAATTGTGCACCACAAATAAGAGCTAATAAAGAGACCCGCAATTCCGTAGAAAGACATCACGATCCCCTGTGGAAAAAAAATGATTTGCGTAGGCGGAAATAAAGATATCAAATTTCTACCAAGATAACTGGAAATTCCAACTAATAAAAACCCTAATGAACCTAAAAAAAGGATAAAGGCCCAGCAGAAATTACTTGTTTTTCGAGACCCCGCTATAAGTTCTATCCATATATGTTCTGATCGCCAATTCATACTAGATCTAGTTGCATTTTATTGAAATTGAGAGAATAACCCAAATTAATTTGACTTTTTGTGTGTTTCCGAAATAACTCTCATCAACTAGCACTATTCTGATGTGAACTTTTATTTTAGGAGTAATTCATCGAATTGGTTAGATATAAAATAATAATATCCATTTCGCATGATTTCCTATAGATATCCACATACATATAGATATATTCACTTTACATTTAAGGCATTCGCCCCGATCCCGATTTGATTTCGTTGCAAATAGCTATAATTTATTTACTCATATATCATGTTTACACACGAATAACAATAATAGTTTCTTTATGTTCGGGGGAAACCACATCACATATTTTATTCTAAGAAATAGATATCTGTGTTATGGTCTAAGTCTAAATCTTGAAAAAAAAAAACAAAATAGATGAGATTTAGCCCCATCATATCGATATCTAAAAAATCTTGTTTTTTTGAATATGAAGAGATAAAGAAGCCATCGCAATTGCCGGCAATATTAGGCCCACGAAAGGCACAAAAAAAGAGGGTAAATTTGTCATAAAATGGATACCTGGATTTACTATTTTTACCTGTTATTGTTATATTGTTATTTATATTGTTATAAAGGTATCTTATAATCATTATTTATAATTCATATAGAATTATACTAAGCATATCTAAGTGAGTATATGTGATATAATAAAAAATATATAAATATAATAAAATAAGTGCAAGGAATGTCGAACTAAATAAATATAATTTTTCATCTTTCTACATGAAATATATATATATATGATAATCGCCTTTTTTATTATCTTGTTTTTGTCTTATAATTTGAATTTCATAAAATGGAATAAAATAAAGAAAGAGTTTCTTACAACTTCCTGAAAAATTTGTTACAATCCGATCCGGGAATAGGGAGTCTTAGTAAAACTGGGGATTCTAAAAAAATATCGAAAGATGCAAGATTCTGTACTTTTCACTTTTAAATTTTCTATATTTTAATTATATACACATAAGATTTAATTATATACACATAAGAAGAGAACGCGAAATTCGCTTTATTCTCCTTGCCTAATTTTAATTTAGCGGAAGAAGGAATGCATTCTTTTTTTTTTGATAGAGGTTTTTACTGATTAGTAATCGGGAATGTCGGTAAAAAAAAAATGATCCGCATAATTATTTTTACAATTAAATCTTATGTCATCAAATGCTACCAAGCCAAAATCCGTAGAATGGATTTTGGCTTTGATTTCTATAAACTAAATAACTACTCGTTTTATAAAAAAAAAATAATAATTTATATTTTGATTAATTAATATATTTTTTTTATTAAGGATCCGCTTGATTGAATTTTGATTCAGAGAAAAGAAAGCGTGGAGCTGAAATAACTCACTCAGAACGTCTTTTAAAAGATTACGTGGTACGATTAGGTCGAATTGGCCCTTATGGAATAAATATTCAGCCGTTTGTGAGCCCTCAGGTACTGTCGTATTCAATGTTTGTTCAATTACTCTTTTACCCGCAAATGCAATGTAGGCATTGGGTTCGGCAATAATGATATCGCCCAACATACCAAAACTGGCTGTCACCCCACCAGTAGTAGGAGATGTAAGGATTGATACATAGAATAACTTTTTCTTTGATTGATAATCATATAAAGCGGAAGCTATTTTAGCCATTTGCATCAAGCTCAAACTTCCTTCTTGCATGCGTGCTCCTCCGGAAGCACACACTAGAATAAGAGGCAAAAACTGATTGGTAGCATATTCGATCAAACGAGTGATCTTCTCGCCAACTACGGAGCCCATACTACCCCCCATAAACTGAAAATCCATAACCCCAATTGCTATGGGAATACCGTTTAGTTGACCTGTGCCTGTTTGAACAGCCTCAGTTAATCCTGTTTTTCTTTGATAAGAATCAATACGCTCTTTGTAAGATTCCTCTTCCAACGGAAATTCAATGGTATCCACAGAGACCATATCTTCATCCATAGGAACCCAAGTACCCGGATCAATCAAAAGTTCTATTCTATCTGAACTACTCATTTTCAAATGATGTCCACAGTGTTCGCAAATATTCATTTTTGATTTCAAAAATTTCTTATAATTTAATCCATAACAATTTTCGCATTGAACCCATAAATGCCTATATTTTTGAGTAAAATCTAGATCATTAGAATTTTCCGTTTCTGTTATAGTTAACTCACTACCAGCCGGACTCGTTTTTATACTTGAACTCTGGGTTTCACTACTATTTCTGCTTTCATCAAAAATGTAACTAGAAATGTAATTGTCATTGTAATTGACAATACCACTTAAAATGTAACTATCAATACAAATTTGAGAACGAAAATAGCTGTCAATACAGCTATTAATGTGTTTATTCCAACTATATTTAGTATCATATATGTAAGGATCATAGTGGGGATCATCACTATTAGATACACTATTTAGATAACAAAAATTCCGAGAATTAGAAAAAGAGCTTTCTAGTTCACTTAGAAAAGAATGAGCATTGTCAATCTCAAAAATTTGATTTTCAATATCAAAACATATGAAATAACTGTCCCTATTATTATCCCTAACTAAAAAAGTATCATCAGGTACGAAATTATGAATGTCTCTAACGCCGACTAAATGATCAACATTACTGTAACTAGAATTGTCACTATCACTCCCACTAAGAGTGTTTTTATCTATATCATTTCTAATCGGGTCTTCACTTACACTGGTATTTTC